CGGAATTGTAACCAAGCGTCGCCCATTGGTTCTATACCCGATTCATAACTAGAAAGTTTCTCCGGTCCTTCGCTAGTCGGGGCTAAAACTCCGGAAATAAAAAAAGCCAAAATAGGAATAAGACTTGATATTATTAGAAATGCCCAGAAAATGTCATATTCGTAAAGCAGAAACATAGATGCACTCCTATGAATATGGAAAAAATATATACCGTATTCTTCGAATCGATCTGGAATTTGAATTAATCTATAACTGTTTAGTCAAAATACCAATGAATTTTGATTGAACCCCCCAGTTTTTTGCTGTGGGTCATTCTTGTTTCAAGATTCATCGAGTGGAATCCTTTTTTCACTTACTTCAATTCAATTTCGATATGTTATAGATATATTATGCTCTTATTACAAACTTATCGTTTTTATCTTGTCTCAGATTTTCTCTAAAAAAAAAGAGAAAAAAGAATTACATTTTTTTTTTAGTTATAATTTATATAGAATTTTTATTAAGAATATTAAGAATTATATATGTATGTTATATATTTTATGATGATCATATAATAAAACCGAAAGGTATTGGGTTATTCTTTTCATTAAGATCTAATCCAGTTAGAGGATTGTTGTTTCTATTGATTAGATACGGAAACAGAATACATCGCCCTATTCTATTTTTTATCCTTGTTCTAGACTTAATGGATTTGATTCAATGCATTGAATTGAGAGAAACCCTTACATATTACAACCCTAGGGTTCTATCCCCACCCAATTTACGGATTTTGAGTCTGTACTACCTCGACCTGCAACCCATCTCCCCAAAAAAGAAGCGGGTTATGAAATTAGAGCTCGAAGTCTTAAAAGAAAAATCTAAAATATCGATCTTTATTACTTGAAATGGGTCCGAAAGGGCGGGAAATACTTATGAAAAAGAGTTTTAAAGTAAGACCAACCAACTTTCAGCCTTCATGTAAAAAAAGATTTATTTTGAACGAAACCTACACAACGAAGTATATCACAACGGGAGAGCCAGCCGAATCCTAAATAATTTCGAGAATAAACTTCTAATCGAATCGCGCATTATCAAATGATTTGACAGACGAAATCCCCAAACAACTCATGGAAATAGAAAGGGCTGCAAACACTAATAGAGTTAGGAACCATTCATTATCTCTGAAACAACGAATTGGGTTCTGCTCCCGAAAAAACGATGAGTTGGGGGCTTCTTAACTCGTCCAAGTGCAAACATACTCCCACTCCAATCTTCTTGCATAAAGTCAGCATCGGTAGAATTGGGGTATATTAAGATCTATAAAAAGATATTTTGTACAAAAAGAAAAGGAATATCACAAACTCTTTGATCCTGGATAGGAAAACAATAAAATTATTGTGTAATTCACCCACAAAAAAGAAAAGACGGATTTTTTAATCCGAGATAAAAAAAAAGACCGATCGGGCCCATCGAAATGAATTTTTCCATTTCATGCTCCCCCACGGGGATCGCTTGGAGCATGTGATAATTATTCTATTTCGATGGACCAAACGACTGTCCGACTACAACCAACAAACAAGAATGAGGAAATGAAAACTATACAAATTTTTAGGGCTATACGGACTCGAACCGTAGACCTTCTCGGTAAAACAGATCAAACTTATTATTATCAAAATGATTCGAACTGTTCCAAAGACCCAACATGCATTTTTTTGCATTGGGCTCTTTCATCAACTGATATAAATATCAGATAGTCCGCCATACTTTTTCTTAACAGAAAGATAACGAGATGGCTCCACGTGCTCTGATTCATTATTTAGATTATGATCCAGGAGCAATACCAAAGTGTTTCAAAGAAGAGTTACCTTGACGTAGGTCTGCCTTTGGCCTAGATCAACCTAAGTTAAATGGAGTCTCTATCGCTCTGCTCAAAGAGTCAAATATGAAACTTCATACACCTTAAAGTTCATAGTACGAAAAGATATTTTTTGAGGTCCTTATACTCATTATGCCTAGCATTGAATGGGCTGTGTATTCACCTTATCAATTATCGAATCAATGATGGGTTCTATTTGGAGCCTAAATTGGCACCCAAAGCGGACCAAATATTTGTCAGGCTATTGTTCCCTCGAATATATAGAGTAAGACATTGATTTATCAATAAGATCAATTTTGTTGATTGCATGATGGACTCCCCTGAAAAACATTGGCGCGCGTGTAAACGAGTTGCTCTACCAACTGAGCTATAGCCCTTGTGATAGATAGTTTATCATGGAAATAATTTCTTGTCAAGATGAATCTTCTATGATCCAACATGATAGCTTCTGATCGGTTTCCTGCCAAGAATTGGTATTGCTTAGAAATAAGATTGCATCTATAATTCATCGATATGACAAGCCCCTTTCTTTCTCTTTGTGATGATAAATGACCTACTTAACCCAGTGGTTAGAGTATTGCTTTCATACGGCGGGAGTCATTGGTTCAAATCCAATAGTAGGTAAAACTTATTAGATACCGGAGTAATTGGTATCTAATAAGTTTTTCTACCCACCCTCCTTTTTTTAGTTGCATCAGAAATGCTATTACAGTTGATTTGACTCAATCCGCAGAACCAAAATATGGTGTATAAACAGAACTTACTTTTTATTGGGCAATTAGTTATGAAATTACATTGATAGCCTCGACTCGCGTCCTAGCTCGTCTGACGGCTAAATTTGCTTCAATAGTTTGTCTCTTCCCCTCAGCCCGACTCAAGTTAGCTTCAGCTGTTTCAAGAGCTTGCTGAGCTTCTTGTGGATCAATGTCACTACCCTTCTCCGCATCATTTACTAAAATAGTAATATAATTATTGCCTACTCTAGCAAAACCACCCATCAGAGCTATTTTTAACCATTGGTCATTAAGACGTAGTCTCAAAATACCGATATCTACAGCTGTGGCAATAGGGGCGTGGTTTGGTAATACACCGATTTGGCCACTATTAGTAGATAAAATAATTTCTTTCACTTCTGAATCCCAAACAACTTGATTCGGGGTTAGTACACAAAGATTTAAGGTCATTTCTTCAATTTGCTCTCCACTTCTAAGTTCACAGCCTTCGCGGTAGCTTCATCGATGTTACCTACCAAATAAAAGGCCTGCTCAGGAAGAGGATCTAATTCTCCGGAAAGGATCAGTTGAAACCCCCTAATTGTTTCTGCTAGACCAACATATTTCCCTGGAGAGCCCGTAAATACTTCTGCTACGAAGAAAGGTTGTGATAAGAAACGCTCAATTTTTCGTGCTCTTGCTACGGTTAAACGATCCTCTTCAGATAATTCGTCTAACCCAAGGATAGCTATAATATCCTGAAGTTCTTTGTAACGTTGTGAAGTTTGCTTAACTCTTTGCGCAATTTCATAATGTTCTTCACCAACGATGCGAGGTTGGAGCATAGTTGACGTACTATCAAGAGGATCTACTGCTGGATAGATACCTTTTGAAGCTAGTCCTCTTGATAGTACTGTAGTAGCATCTAAATGTGCAAATGTCGTAGCAGGGGCAGGGTCGGTCAAATCGTCCGCAGGTACATAAACTGCTTGAATAGAAGTTATAGACCCCTCTTTGGTAGAAGTAATTCTTTCTTGCAAAGTACCCATTTCTGTACTAAGGGTAGGTTGATAACCCACAGCAGAAGGCATTCTGCCTAATAAGGCGGATACTTCGGATCCTGCTTGGACAAATCGGAAAATATTGTCGATAAATAGAAGGACATCTTGTTCATTAACATCCCGGAAATATTCTGCCATGGTTAGGGCAGTCAAACCAACTCTCATCCGAGCTCCCGGAGGTTCATTCATCTGACCATAGACTAGAGCTACTTTTGATTCTGCAAGATTTTGCTCATTAATAACTCCAGACTCTTTCATTTCCATGTAAAGATCATTCCCCTCACGAGTACGCTCGCCCACTCCGCCAAAGACAGATACGCCTCCATGAGCTTTGGCAATGTTGTTGATCAATTCCATGATAAGGACTGTTTTACCCACTCCAGCCCCCCCGAATAGTCCTATTTTCCCCCCACGTCGATAAGGAGCTAAAAGATCAACTACTTTGATCCCTGTTTCAAAAATAGATAATTTTGTATCTAATTGTATAAAAGCAGGCGCAGATCTATGAATAGGAGATGTTGTGCGAGTATCGACAGGACCTAAATTATCAACAGGCTCTCCAAGAACGTTGAAAATTCGTCCGAGAGTCGCCCCACCGACTGGAACACTTAAAGCAGCTCCCGTGTCAATAACCTCCATTCCTCTCATCAGACCATCTGTAGCACTCATAGCTACAGCTCTCACTCGATTATTTCCTAATAATTGCTGTACCTCACAAGTGACATTAATTAGCCCGCCGGCAGTATCTCGGCCCTTAACTACCAAAGCGTTGTAAATATTAGGCATCTTTCCGGGGGGAAATGATACATCTAGCACCGGACCAATGATTTGAGCGACACGCCCCAGGTTTTTTTCTTCAAGTGTGGAAACCCCGAGACCCGAAGGGGTAGGATTTGTTTTCATAATAATAAAAAGTGAAATATGTAGAAATTCTTTGCATTTTGTAAACCGAAGAAAAAGTGTCCGATAGCAAGCAGGTTGATCGGTTAATTCAATAATTAATAGGAGTTAGTACTTGATTTCGTTGGTACCATTCAAGCGACTCCAATTCTATTGTTTACTCGTTCAATGAGTGAATTTTCAAGTTTCACCAACCTAAAAAATAAGGTAGATGGATAAAAACCACGAGGGAACGTTTCAGTTCTCTATCATTATAGACAATCCCATCCATATTTTCTATGGAATTCGAACCTGAACTCTATTTATAATTCATTTTTTTTTTCGCATCGGCCATTGTTTCTTATTTCAGCATATATTTTTCCGCCTCTTCTCTACCTTTTTAGGGACAAATTCCGGATAGTTTTACATCTAGGATTTACATATACAACATATAGCACTGTCAAGAGTGAATTTCCTTTTTTTTTTTTGAGA